GTGTTTCTTTTCGAAAAGCAATGAAAAAAGCTATTGAATTAACTGAACAGGCGAATACAAAAGGAATTCAAGTACAAATTGCAGGACGTATCGACGGAAAAGAAATTGCACGTGTTGAATGGATCAGAGAAGGCAGAGTTCCTTTACAAACAATTGAAGCTAAAATTGATTATTGTGCCTATACAGTTCGAACTATTTATGGGGTCTTAGGAATAAAAATTTGGATATTTGCGGACGAATAAAAAAAACTTTATTTGTCTTTACATTTTATCCAAGGATTAAAAACTAAAAAAAACTATGTAGTCCTAAAAAAAACTATGTAGTCTATGTAGTATAAAACTATACAGCAATAAAAAATTTTCAGTCTTCTTTTTTTTGTTTAAGAAAAAAAGAAGCAATTCTATAAGGTTGAATAAAAATTTCCATCAAAACTCCTTTGATATAATTGCTATGCTTAGTGTGTGACTCGTTAGTTTAGGATTCGATTAGATTAAGAAAAAAATAAAAAAGAACTTACCTATAAGAAAGAGCAACTAATAACTATAGCATTAAAAAAGAACCTAAGCAACTCATTGCTTCGCATTATCTGGATCCAAAAAAATAAGTCAAGATATGATAGACTGATCATATCATTGTAGCAACTGAATTTTTTGTTACAAAAAAAAACAACGAATAACGAAATAGGATTATAAGTTATGAAAGGTAATCGAAAAGTATGCGGATAAATGGAAGAATGAAAGAAAGAGAGAAAAACTTAATATTAATGATATATTATTCCAATTTGGAAAGTCTATGAGGTCACTGTAAGAAAAGCAATGTAATAAAGCATGAATACAGATTCATTCATAATAATTAAATAAATCTGTTCTGAAAACAAAAAATTAAGAGCCTTGAGCCAATAAAACTGAGAAAATTGACTCAAAAACAAATTAAAAAATGAAATTAAAAATTTCATGTAAGAGCTCCATTGTAGAATTTGGGCCTAATGATTAATCACGAAGCGATGGGAACGACGGAACCCATGAATATAGAGGATTCTATTGAAAAACAAATCTTAGTAATTCATTGGACAGGATGGCGGAATAAACCATAAACTTTATTATCTATTCTGATTTTGATTCTGAGACCTCGTGGGATAAACATCAAACTTAAATAGATATTGAAAGAGTAAATATTCGCCAGCGAAAATTTTTTTTTTTTTTTTTTTTTTTTTTTTTTTTTTTTTTTTTTTTTTCAAATAAAACAGTAAAAAAAATATTAAAAAGATAAAATAAAAAAAGGATTTGTTAGAATATTCTAACTCTAACAAAAACGACATTCGAGATGATGATATTACGTTATTTTTAAATAAATAGAAATAGAATTCATCTTAGATTCCATAAAAAAACATACACAAATTTATAAGAGATCAGATGAAATTTTAAAAAAGACCATGATAATAGAATTAATCATTAACTACATCTATATCTTAATACAAGCTTTTTTAGTACTTTTATTCGCGAGGAGCTGGATGAGAAGAAACTCTCACGTTCAGTTCTGTAGTAGAGATGGAATAGAAAAAACCCATCAACTATAACCCAAAAAGAACCAGATTTCGTAAACAACATCGAGGAAGACTAAAAGGAATTTCTTCTCGTGGGAATCGTATTTGTTTTGGCAGATATGCTCTTCAAACACTTGAACCCGCTTGGATCACATCTAGACAAATAGAAGCAGGGCGACGAGCAATGTCACGAAATGTACGACGCGGGGGGAAAATTTGGGTACGTATATTTCCAGACAAACCAGTTACAGTAAGACCCGCGGAAACGCGTATGGGTTCTGGGAAAGGATCCCCAGAGTATTGGGTAGCTGTGGTTAAACCAGGTAAAATCCTTTATGAAATGGGTGGTGTACCCGAAAATATAGCCATAAAAGCTATTTCAATAGCGGCATCAAAAATGCCTATAAAAACCCAATTCATTATTTCTGAATAGGAATATAGAATGAAAAGGCTAAATAACTTTTAAGGATAAAAAGATTATCGGTTTTATTTTTTTGATAAAAAATATTTTTTTACTTCGTCCTTTGCATTAAAAAAAGAGATACAAAAAAATGATATGATTCAACCACAAACCTATTTGAATGTAGCAGACAACAGCGGGGCTCGAGAATTGATGTGTATTCGAATAATAGGAGCTAGTAATCGCCGATATGCTCATATTGGTGACGTTATTGTTGCTGTAATCAAGGAAGCAATACCAAATACTCCTCTAGAAAGATCAGAAGTGATCAGAGCTGTAATTGTACGTACTTGTAAAGAACTCAAACGTAACAATGGGACGATAATACGATATGATGACAACGCCGCAGTTGTCATTGATCAAGAAGGGAATCCAAAAGGAACTCGAGTTTTTGGGGCGATCCCACGGGAATTGAGACAATTAAACTTTACTAAAATAGTTTCATTAGCTCCTGAGGTCTTATAAGAACTAAATTTCGATAGTTAGTATAGGATAAAAAAAAGGTATTGAAATAAAATTAATTAATCGATTGTGTATCACGCATATACCCTTAATAATAAAAATTTTAATAATTTAATTCATATATTAATATATAATTCGTCTATATCTATATATAAATAAAAGAAAAAGAACATGTTGATTATATCAAAATTATAGAACAATAAGGAATTTTAACTTATCATGGGGAAAGACACTATTGCTGATATAATAACCTCTATACGAAATGCTGACATGAATAGAAAAGGAACAGTTCGAATAGGGTCGACTAACATAACCGAAAGCATTGTTAAAATACTTTTACGAGAGGGTTTTATCGAAAACGCAAGGAAACATCGCGAAAACAACCAATATTTTTTGATTTTAACCCTAAAACATATACGAAATAAGAAAGAATCCTATAAAACTATTTTAAATTTAAAGAGAATAAGTCGACCGGGTCTACGAATCTATTCTAACTCTCAACGAATTCCACGAATTTTAGGCGGAATAGGAATTGTAATACTTTCGACTTCTCAAGGTATAATGACAGACCGAGAAGCTCGACTAAAAAGAATCGGCGGAGAAATTTTGTGTTATATATGGTAATCCTTCTAATATAAAAATTGGGTATCCGGAACTTACCATTTGTGAAAAATGGGGGTTGTGTACTACCACCCCTGATTAAAAAAAAGTAAAAATTTTAGCAAGTTCTTAGGTATCTTAAGTTAACCAGGGGACAGCCACTTTCTAGACTCCATAACAAGGATTTAAAAGAGTAAGTGGTTTTTTTTCAATTTCAACATTCCTTTCACGAAGATATAATTCAAGATTCAAAAATATCAAGAAACCTTTTTTCGAAAAACAATAAGTATATTCACAGAATTAAGGAATAACAACTATGAAAATAAGGGCTTCTGTTCGTAAAATTTGTGAAAAGTGTCGACTAATCCGTAGGAGGGGACGAATTATAGTAATTTGTTCCAACCCGAGGCATAAACAAAGACAAGGATAATCTTACTAAAGGGAATAAAGTAAAGGAAAAGGCACTTCTAAGGAGCTGGCAAAAAAGTACATTTTGACATGAAATGGATATATCCATATATTTCTTGTGAAATGAAAAAATATGGCAAAACCTATATTACGAATTGGTTCACGTAAAAATACACGTAGTGGTTCACGTAAAAATGTACGTAGAATACCAAAGGGAGTTATTCATGTTCAAGCAAGTTTCAACAATACCATTGTGACCGTTACAGATGTACGGGGTCGAGTGATTTCTTGGTCCTCCGCGGGTACTTGTGGATTCAGGGGTACAAGAAGAGGAACACCTTTTGCTGCTCAAACCGCAGCAGGAAATGCTATTCGAGCAGTAGTGGATCAAGGTATGCAACGAGCTGAGGTAAGGATAAAAGGCCCTGGACTGGGAAGAGATGCAGCATTACGAGCTATTCGTAGAAGCGGTATACTTTTAAGTTTCGTACGAGATGTAACCCCTATGCCACATAATGGTTGTAGACCCCCTAAAAAAAGACGTGTATAGAACTAAATACAGGCTGAAAGGGTTTCAAGAGAAATAAACGATTCAATGATCTGATCAAATAAAATTACTATGGTTCGAGAGAAAGTAAAAGTATCTACTCGGACACTACAGTGGAAGTGTGTTGAATCAAGAATAGACAGTAAGCGTCTTTATTATGGACGCTTTATTATGTCTCCACTTATGAAGGGTCAAGCCGACACAATAGGCATTGCGATGCGAAGAGCTTTACTTGGTGAAATAGAAGGAACATGTATTACACGTGCAAAATCTGAGAACATACCACATGACTATTCTAACATAGTAGGTATTCAAGAATCAGTACATGAAATTTTAATGAATTTGAACGAGATTGTATTAAGAAGTAATCTATATGGAACGCGCAACGCGCTTATTTGTGTCCAAGGTCCTGGATATATAACTGCTCGAGACATAATTTTACCGCCCTCTGTGGAAGTCGTCGATAATACACAACATATAGCTACCTTAACGGAACCTATAGATTTGTGTATTGGATTAAAAATCGAGAGGAATCGCGGATATAGTCTAAAAATGTCAAATAACTTTGAAGACAGAAGTTATCCTATAGATGCTGTATTCATGCCTGTTCAAAACGCGAATCATAGTATTCATTCTTATGGGAATGGGAATGAAAAACAAGAGATTCTTTTTCTAGAAATATGGACAAATGGAAGTTTAACTCCTAAAGAAGCACTTCATGAAGCCTCCCGGAATTTAATTAATTTATTTATTCCTTTTCTACATGTAGAAGAAGAAACGGTCTATTTAGAGAACAATCAACATCAAGTTACTTTACCCCTTTTTCCTTTTCATAATAGATTAGTTAACCTAAGAAAAAAAAAAGAACTAGCATTTCAATATATTTTTATTGACCAATTAGAATTGCCTCCCAGAATCTATAATTGTCTTAAAAAGTCCAATATACATACATTATTGGACCTTTTGAATAACAGTCAAGA